GGATAATCTAAAAAAAAAAGACTATTTCGAAAACTAATCAATGATGACCCTCCATGGATTCCCCTATATAAGCCGCAGCTAAAGTTGCAAAAATAAGAGCTTGAATACCACTTGTAAATAATCCAAGAAACATGACAGGTATAGGAACTACTAAAGGTACTAAAGAAACAAGAACAACAACTACTAATTCATCAGCCAATATATTCCCGAAAAGTCGAAAACTAAGAGATAAAGGTTTTGTGAAATCTTCTAGGATGTTAATTGGTAAAAGGATTGGAGTTGGTTGAATGTATTTTCCGAAATAGCCCAATCCTTTTTTGGTAAGACCCGCATAAAAATATGCCACTGACGTGAGTAAAGCTAAAGCAACAGTAGTATTTATATCATTCGTGGGGGCGGCTAACTCCCCATGAGGTAACTGTATGATTTTCCAAGGTAAAAGAGCACCTGACCAATTAGAAACAAAAATAAATAGGAACATAGTTCCAATAAAGGGAACCCAAGGACCATATTCTTCTCCAATCTGAGTTTTGCTCAAGTCTCGAATAAATTCAAGGACATATTCGAAGAAATTCTGACCGTCGGTTGGAATGGTTTGTGGATTCCGAACAGCTAGGATGACTGAACCTAATAAGATAGCAATTACGACCCAAGAAGTGATAAGTACTTGGGCATGAATTTGTAAACCTCCTATTTGCCAATATAAATGTTGGCCTACTTCTACACCTGATATATCGTATAACCCTTTGAGTGTTTTAATGGAACATGGTATAACATTCATATTGTCCTCTGGCAGAAATCGAACTTCAAAAAAAAGAATTATTTTGATTCAACCATCTCTTTCTCAACTCATCCGCTTTCATCATTAATCATATATTTAGGATACCAAGAAATCACATAACATAATATCAATATCCCATTTTATCTCTTTTTAAAAATGCAAGACAAGAATAGTAACCGATCCAATAAAATAAATTAAAATAATTAACTAATCTTATTATTCTTAATCATAACATAATCATAATCAACGACTTCTTATATAGCTAGAACGACCCTCACAAATTGCGGATACTAATTTGTTAAGAATCAATCGGATTGAAGCTATAGCATCATCGTTGGCTGGAATCGAAATATCTGCAAGATCTGGGTCACAATTTGTATCGATTAAACAAATTGTCGGAATTCCCAAAATGACACATTCTCGAAGAGCCGTATATTCTTCTTGCTGATCGACGATGATTACAATATCGGGCAACCCCGTCATATATTTGATCCCACCCAGATATGTTTGCAAAGTAGATAATTTTCTCTTCAACATTGCTGCATCTCTTTTAGGGAGACGGTTGAGTTTCCCCATCTTTTGTTCTGCTCTTAAGTCTCTGAACTTATGAAGTCTCGTTTCCGTAGTGGACCAATTCGTTAACATACCACCGAGCCATTTTCTATTAACATAATGACATCGAGCCCTTATTGCAGCTGATGCTACTAAATCTGCTACTTTATTTTTGGTACCAACGATTAAGAAGTTTTTTCCTCGACTTGCTGCATCAAAAACTAAATCACAGGCTTCTGATAAAAAACGAGCAGTTCTAGTAAGATTTATAATATGAATACCTTTACGCTTTGCAGAGATATAAGGGGCCATTCTAGGATTCCATTTCTTAGTACCATGACCAAAATGAACTCCTGCTTCCATCATCTCTTCCAAATGGATGTTCCAATATCTTCTTGTCATTTTTCCCACGCTTTCTCTTTTTTTTTTTTAATAAATAAATAATTGTTCCTACGGAACTTTCTACCGGGATTGACCGTTGATACACAGCCCAAACCATTAATTTTTATTATTACTTACTAAATTTTATTTATTACCAAATCAATAACTAGAAAATAACTAGAAAGTAATTTAAAGAAGAAATCTCTCCTTAGGAATTATGAATTCGCGTAAATAATTTTTCTGGTGTGTCATGGAAATTGCTTGGGGCGCAAGAACAAAAAAATTTTCTATGGTGTAACAAAATATCTCTCATTTCCAACTCGAATAGATTTTTCTTTTTGATTTCCAAATGAATGTTTTTGTCTTGCCTTGAACGGTGCACTAATTTTTTGAATCCCGTACCGACAGGGATAATACCCCCCAGAACAACATTTTCTTTCAAACCCTTCAACCAATCAATACGACCCCGTAGAGCAGCTTTTGCTAAAACTCTAGCAGTTTCTTGAAAACTTGCTTCGGATATGAAACTTTGAGTATTCAGAGATGCCCTCGTTATTCCCAATAAAATTGCCCGATAACAGATCGCTTCGTCTAAAGCACGCCCTGCTCGTTCCGCTCGCAACAATCCGATTAATTCTCCAGGTAAAAAAAGATTAGACATTCCATCTTCTGAAACCAACACTTTTGATGTTACTTGCCGTACAATAATCTCTATATGTCTATTATGGATCTGTACCCCCTGGGATCGATAAACCTTTTGGATCTTATTAACCAAAGAGATACGACTTTGGGCTATGGTTAGCTCAGCTCCAATTAAGAATCCCCAAGGAATTCCAAGAATTCTTGGTATACGCTCGTTCCAACCTTCAACTCTCCTTTCAAGGTTCATTGATATTGAACCAATCGAGCGAACTTCTAAGATTTGTTCCACTTTTGGAAGACCTTGCGTTATGTCACCAGATCGGGATTTTTCATATATAAATGTAACTAATGTATCTCCTTCAAAAAGGGTTTCTCCATAATGTCCATGAACAGTCGCCCCTGGAGTGGCCAAATAGGGCTTAGCAGATCTTATAATTAAGGAGTCAACATGAACAATTAAAATTTGACCAGATTTTTTTATGCGTGGTCCATATTTAAATAGACATATATTTTCACAAATAAATTGTCCAATGCTAATTATTGTGGATGTCTCTTCACAATAATTGTAATGTAGAAAGCACCAATTCAAATGGAATGGATTCAAAATGATGTTATTGCATGGACCAGGATTATAAATCCTCCTATTTTCATCTATTAAACAGTATTTAAGTACTTCAAGTACTTGGAAAGTCTGTTTAAAATTGTCAAGTAGCCAATATTTGTTTAACAAGATCTGATTATGAGTTATTAAATGGTAAGATGAATAAAAGTTCACTATTTTAGGTACAATAGTACCTAAGGGACCCAACAAATCCCTAATTGGAGTTATAGGATTTGACTCTTTTGCCACATTGTTATATTTCGGACCGTTGAATGGACCAACTCGAAAACAATTGAATGATGACAAAATTATCAAAGATTGACATTCCTTATTTCGATTCAACAACGTACCGACAGTTTCTTGATGCTGGGTAACTAATGGAATCTTCCCCTTGGAATAAAAAGGATTGATATTGGTGCGATCTAATCCATTATCGGGAATCAATCCTGAACCCGCCGTATCATACCTTTTTCCAGTATATGAAATAGTAGACTTGACTAACTCAATTCTTATGAAATCGCGAATCAGATCATTTGCCCTTACCTCAACAAAGGAAGCATGAACCTCTTCTATAGAACCGTTTTTTTCTTGGTTCCAATTCAATACTAAGCAAGTCCGAACTAATTGAATACTTGTGTGAGAAATTCCTCGAATTGACTTTCCATTTCCATAAAGGATATAATTGACAACTCTAAGTTGGACATTCTCTTTTTCCTGCAATAGATCTTGAGGGAAAAGTTTCGCTAAATTTATCCCATCAGCGATTTCATATGTGACTACGGGCCGAACCAAAACAAAATACTTTTTTTTTGTCGGTGTGATCCGTTGGACATAGATCCCATTTTTCAATTTTTTTGATTCCTTAGAATTTGTTTTTTCCGTTCCTGGCGGTATCAAAATGCCACTGTGTCTGGATATCTTATCTGTCTCTCCGGGAAAATGAATATCTCCAGAAAAGATTTTCAGTTCAATACTTTTTTTTTTTCTCTCCACTCGGACTAATCCACCTACTCGGCTTCTTGTATTTGTATTTAAAGCGAGTTGTGTATCTACTCCAATGATACTATTGTTACGAACCATTATGGACGAAGATCCGGGTAAGATATGTACCTCTTCGGGAATAAAAAAAAACCGATCCACTTTCATTTGGTATTTCGGACTAAATTCTTTTGCTCCTCGATACTCAATCAAATCCTCTTTTTTTACGATTGAATCCGCCTCTACAGTCCCATATTTAATAATTCCCGAACTCTTTCTTCTGTATCGTGGATCATCAAAATAAGCAAGAATACTATTTCTACGTAAAATACCATTTATGGGTATTTCAATGGAAATATTAAAAGAGGGTATTAGTTCTTTCTCTCGTTCTTGATCATATTGTAATGGGATGAGAAATCTATTTCTTCGCTTTTTTGCCAAGAAATCGGAATTCTCTTGGAGAATCGAAGGATATATGAAATTCCAATGACCATTGGATATGATTCGATCAAGTCTTGAATAGTCAAGAATTTCCCTATCTTTTTTACCAGAAGGATCCAACAATTTATGTCTTACTCGATCATTAGTGATCGAGAGGTCAGAGATATCTATTTCGTCGACAGAAAAAAAATGAACATTCATTTGATCTTGATCCTTGTGGAGCGAAAAAGACACTATACTGGATCCGCACGGGCCTCCTGCTAATATCCATAAATGACTTGTTTTTGGTAATAGATGAACATTACTATATGTATATTCGGGTGCATGGTAGACATCGGTACTCCAATGCATTTCTCCCTCTGATTCAGAATAAATATGTTTTCGAACCTTCTCTTTAAAATGAAAAGTGGACGTTCCGGCACGAATCTCAGCAATCACTTGTTCAGATTCTACATATTGATCATTTTGCACTAAAATCAAACTTTTTGGTGGAATATTCACACTATGTATAATATCCCGACTCTCAATAGTTACATACAAGTCTATAGAACATAGAAAAGCAGGATGCCCATGACGGGTACGTGTGGGATGAACCAAATACTCGTTGAACTTTATTTTTCCATT